AACATTCGAAGTTGGGGTGGTCATGACAGTAATGTTGATCTTTTTTTTGGCGTCAAAGACATTTGGAATTTCATCTCTGATGAGACTTTTTTAGTTAAAGATAGTAATGGGGACAGTTATTCTATATATTTTGATATTGAAAATCATATTTTTGAGATTGACAACGATCATAATCATACTTTTTGGAGTGAACTAGAAAGTTCTTTTTATCGGAATTCTAGTTATCTGAATAATGGATCTAAGAGTAAGAATTCCCACCACGATCGTTACATGGATGATACTCAATATACTTGGAATAATCACATTAATAGTTGCATTGACAGTTATCTTCAGTCTCACATCTGTCTTGATACTTACATTCTAAGTGGTAGTGACAATTACATTTCTAATTCCATTTGTGGTGGAAGTGGAAATAGTAGTAAAAACGAGAATGCCAGAAGGAAAACTATACGAAAAAGTTCTACGGATCTGGATGTAACTAAAAAATACAGGCAGTTGTGGATTCAATGCGAAAGTTGTTTTGGATTAAATTATAAGAAAAGTTTTCTATCAAAAATGAATATTTGTGAACAATGTGGATATCATTTGAAAATGAGTAGTTCAGATAGAATTGAACTTTTGATCGATCCGGGTACTTGGGAGCCTATGGATGAAGACATGGTCTCTCTGGATCCCATTCAATTTCATTCGGAGGAGGAGCCTTATAAAAAGCGTATCGATTTTTATCAAAGAAAAACAGGATTAACCGAGGCTGTTCAAACAGGCATAGGCCAACTAAATGGTATTCCCGTATCAATTGCGGTTATGGATTTTCAGTTTATGGGAGGTAGTATGGGATCCGTAGTGGGGGAGAAAATTACCCGTTTGATTGAATACGCTACTAAAGAATTTCTACCTCTTATTATAGTGTGTGCTTCTGGAGGGGCACGCATGCAAGAAGGAAGTTTGAGCTTGATGCAAATGGCTAAAATATCTTCTGCTTTATATGATTATCAATCAAATAAAAAGTTATTCTATGTACCAATCCTTACATCTCCTACTACCGGTGGGGTGACAGCTAGTTTTGGTATGTTGGGGGATATAATTATTGCCGAACCCAATGCCTACATTGCCTTTGCGGGTAAAAGAGTAATTGAACAAACATTGAATAAAATAGTACCCGACGGTTCACAAGCGTCTGAGTATTTATTTCAGAAGGGCTTATTCGATCTAATCGTACCACGTAATACTTTAAAAAGCGTTTTGAGTGAGTTATTTCAACTCCACACTTTCTTTCCTTTGAATCAAAATTAGACGAATAGGGTTGTCTTTGTTGACATAAGATCTAATTGTATCAAAGAATCAAAAGTCACAGAAAATAAAAAATCTGCCCCTTTTTTCTATATTTCTGATTATTGATAAAGAAACCTCTATTAATGAAATTTGAATTCGAAGACAAGAACAAAAAATGAATAAAATCTCATCCATATTCTTTCAAATCTTTCATGTAGAAAGAAGAGATGAAATGAAAAATGAAAAACTACATTATATACTCACTTAGATTAGATTAGATATATACTTATATCTATACTTAATACTTAATTATTAATAGAATAGAAATAGATATTAAGTAAGTAAAGTAAAAAAAGATATTAAGTAAAGTAAAAAAGTAATAATAATTCTAATTTAGAATTATCAAATTATTATAATTATAATAACTTTATTCTTTATATATAATAAGATATCTTTATATTATAAATTCTAAATAAATATAAAATCCAAATAAAAATAACAGGTACAAATAGTAAATCGAGGTACCCATTCTATGACAACTCTTAACTTTCCCTCTGTTTTAGTCCCTTTAGTAGGCCTAGTATTTCCGGCAATCGCAATGGCTTCTTTATTTCTTCATGTTCAAAAAAACAAGATTGTTTAGAGCCGATGGCACAAAATCTCATCTATTTTTTTTTTCAAAATTTACGCTTGTATCATAACACAGATATCCATTTAGACAAATTGGTATAAGGGGCTTCCGCCGAAAAACCGTTATGTCTCCAGAAAATACTATATTTATAGTGATTTTCAGACCCGAATCGGCGGATGGCTGAACTGTAAAGTTGGTCTATCTATATGCATGTGGCTATCTTTAGTGAGATCATACGAAGGGTATGTTATTAGTTTAGATCTAACCAATTTAATGAATTACTCCTAAAGGTTCACATCAAACTAGTACTAGTTGATGCGGGTTACTTCGGAAACAAACGGACTAAAGTCAAATTTGGGGTATTTTCTCAATAAAAAAAAGCAACTGGATAAAGTATGAGTTGTCGATCAGAACATATATGGATAGAACCTATAACGGGGGCTCGAAAAACAAGTAATTTCTGCTGGGCTGTTATCCTTTTTTTAGGTTCATTAGGATTCTTGTTGGTTGGAACCTCGAGTTATCTTGGTAGAAATTTGATATCTTTTTTTCCGTCTCAACAAATAGTTTTTTTTCCCCAAGGAATTGTGATGTCTTTCTATGGGATCGCGGGTCTTTTTATTAGCTCCTATTTGTGGTGCACAATTTCGTGGAATGTAGGTAGTGGTTATGATCGATTTGATAGAAAAGACGGAATAGTGTGTATCTTTCGTTGGGGATTTCCTGGAAAAAATCGTCGGGTCTTACTCCAATTTTTTATAAAAGATATTCAGTCCATCAGAATAGAAGTTAAAGAGGGTATTTATGCTCGGCGTGTCCTTTATATGGATATCAGAGGCCAGGGAGCCATTCCATTGACTCGTACTGATGAGAATTTTACTCCACGGGAAATGGAACAAAAAGCTGCTGAATTGGCCTATTTCTTGCGTGTACCAATTGAAGTATTTTAAGAAATGAGCCGAGAAATAAATGCTTTCTCAGCAGAAGGGCAAAAACGCAAGAATCATTCTATAACATAGATAACATAACTTAATCGAGGTTTCTTCAGAACATTCATTCGAGTCAAAGCAGACATATATGGAACAAGTATAAAAAAACTCTTTTGGGGATCTTTTCTATTTCTATGTATCGAAATATACACAACTCAATTCAATAAAAAAAATAAGAAAAAATTGAAATATCTCATAATCAACCATTTCTAAATAAGGAAATTCCCGCCTTTTTACTTGTTGGAATTGAGACTTTTAATAGTCATAGAACTGATGCGTGAGAGAAATATTAGAGTATATAGAGTCGACGGATGAGATGGGTTCATTAACAATTCACAGTGAAAAATGGCAAAAAAGAAAGCATTGACTCCTCTTTTATATCTTGCATCTCTAGTATTTTTGCCCTGGTGGATTTCTCTCTCATTTCAAAAAAGTCTGGAATCTTGGGTTACTAATTGGTGTAATACTAGGCAATCCGAAACTTTTTTGAATGATATTGAAGAAAAGAGTATTCTAGAAAAATTTATAGAATTAGAGGAACTTCTCTTGTTAGAGGAAATGATCAAGGAATACTCGGAGACACATCTACAAAACCTTGGTATAGGAATTCACAAAGAAACAATCCAATTAATCAAGATACACAACGAGAGTCGTATTCATACGATTTTTCACTTCTCGACAAATATAATCTGTTTCATTATTCTAAGCGGTTATTCTATTTTGGGTAATAAAGAACTTTTTATTCTTAACTCTTGGGCTCAGGAATTCCTATATAACTTAAGTGACACAATAAAAGCTTTTTCTCTTCTTTTATTAACTGATTTGTGTATCGGATTTCATTCGCCGCATGGTTGGGAACTGCTGATTGGCTTTGTCTACAAGGATTTTGGATTTGTTCATAATGATCAAATTATATCTGGCCTTGTTTCCACTTTTCCAGTCATTGTAGATACAATTTTCAAATATTGGATTTTCCGTTATTTAAATCGCGTATCTCCCTCACTTGTAGTGATTTATCATTCAATGAATGACTGAAAAATTATCTACCTAATCCAATTATAATGTTTCTTACTTTGCAGTTGTATATAAGCAAAGCGTTGAAAATCGCTTTCTATTTATAGCTATCCCGCGGATTCCTCCTATATTCCTATAAAAATAGAAATTCATTTCTATTAATCCAGTCAAATTTTCCAGTAAATAACAGAATCGTGGATAGGAAACTTCATTAGTGACCTACCCCAATTTATTGTAGAAATTTTGGGGATCAATGCTTGGACCATGCAAACTAGAAAGACTTTTTCTTGGATAAAGGAACAGATTACTCGATCTATTTCCATATCGCTCATGATATATATCATAACTCGTACATCCATTTCAAATGCATATCCCATTTTTGCACAGCAGGGTTATGAAAATCCACGAGAAGCGACTGGACGTATTGTATGCGCCAATTGCCATTTAGCTAATAAACCGGTTGATATTGAGGTTCCGCAAGCGGTACTTCCCGATACTGTATTTGAAGCAGTTGTTCGAATTCCTTATGATATGCAACTGAAACAAGTTCTTGCTAATGGTAAAAAAGGGGCTTTGAATGTGGGGGCTGTTCTTATTTTACCAGAGGGTTTTGAATTAGCCCCTCCCGATCGTATTTCTCCCGAGATAAAAGAAAAGATGGGCAATCTGTCTTTTCAGAGCTATCGCCCCAATCAAAAAAATATTCTTGTCATAGGCCCCGTTCCTGGTCAGAAATATAGTGAAATAACCTTTCCTATTCTTTCCCCCGACCCCGCTACTAAGAAAGACATTCACTTCTTAAAATATCCTATTTACGTAGGGGGAAACAGGGGAAGGGGCCAGATTTATCCTGACGGGAGCAAGAGTAACAATACAGTTTATAATGCTACAGCATCAGGTATAGTAAGCAAAATCCTACGCAAAGAAAAGGGGGGATACGAAATAACCATAGAGGATACATTGGATGGACGTCAAGTGGTTGATATTATCCCTCGTGGGCCAGAACTTCTTATTTCAGAAGGCGAATCTATCAAATTGGATCAACCGTTGACAAGTAATCCTAATGTGGGCGGATTTGGTCAGGGAGATGCAGA